TATTACTAATATATTCCCTTGTTTCCTACTTGTTAGAATCGAATCGATTGAATTATTGTTCAGATTGAAAGGAATCAAGATTGATAAGGAGTTGGTTAATGATGCTGGAACATGTACTTGTTTTGAGTGCCTATTTATTTTCTATTGGTATTTATGGATTGATCACAAGTCGGAATATGGTTAGAGCCCTTATGTGTCTTGAACTTATATTAAATTCAGTTAATATAAATTTTGTAACATTTTCTGATATTTTTGATAATCGTCAATTAAGAGGAAACATTTTCTCAATTTTTGTTATAGCTATTGCAGCCGCTGAAGCAGCTATTGGACCTGCTATTATTTCATCAATTTATCGTAACAGAAAATCAACTCGTATTAACCAATCAAATTTGTTGAATAAATAGTATTAATCATATAAATCAAAATTCGAATAGGCATAAATTAATTCAAATTAGCAGGTTTGATAGGTCAAGTATGATCATGGTTGCAAAAAAAGAAGAAATCAAAGTATTTTGGCCCTAGCTCCTAAATCAATTCGGAAGCAGATTGATTCTGATCACTCATTGATTCGTCCGGTATCTAAATATAGGATCCACTTCTCAGTTAGTTTACTAGATCGAAATCTTATGATGTTCAAAACTGTATAGATACAATGTCACATTCAGTAAAGATTTATGATACATGTATAGGATGTACTCAATGTGTTCGAGCGTGCCCCACTGATGTATTAGAAATGATACCCTGGGACGGATGTAAAGCTAAACAAATCGCTTCTGCTCCAAGGACCGAAGACTGTGTTGGTTGTAAGCGATGTGAATCTGCCTGTCCGACCGATTTCTTGAGTGTTCGAGTTTATTTATCGCAAGAAACAACTCGTAGTATGGGTCTAGCTTATTGATACGTTCGATAAAACTCTCCTTGAATTCATCTTTTTTTTACCGACGAAATCCGTGCTCAAAATCAAATAAAAATATTTTGAGCACGGATTTTTCTGGCCCAAATGTATCTTGTCTTTACCACGAATCATTTTCCTTTATTAACAATAATTGTAGTTTTGCCAATATCTGCAGGTTCATTAATTTTCTTTCTTCCACATATAGGAAATCGACTAATCCGTTGGTATACTACATGCATATGTATTTTAGAACTTCTTCTAACGACTTATGCATTCTGTTATCATTTTCAATTGGATGATGCATTAATCCAACTAGTGGAGGATTTCCAATGGATCGCTTTTTTTGATTTTCATTGGAGATTAGGAATAGATGGACTTTCTATAGGACCTATTTTACTGACGGGATTCATCACGACTTTAGCTACTTTAGCGGCTCGGCCTGTTACTCGAGATTCTCGATTATTTCATTTTCTGATGTTAGCAATGTACAGTGGGCAAATAGGATTATTTTCTTCTCGGGACCTTTTACTTTTTTTCCTGATGTGGGAGTTAGAATTAATTCCCGTTTATCTACTTGTATCCATATGGGGAGGAAAAAAACGTCTGTACTCAGCTACAAAATTTATTTTGTATACAGCGGGTGGGTCCGTTTTTCTTTTAATGGGAGTTCTGGGTATCGGTTTATATGGTTCTAATGAACCAACACTTAATTTTGAAATATTAGCTAATCAGCCCTATCCTGTGGGCTTGGAAATACTATTATATATTGGATTTTTTATTGCTTTTGCTGTCAAATTGCCAATCATACCCCTACATACATGGTTACCAGATACCCATGGAGAAGCACATTATAGTACTTGTATGCTTCTAGCCGGAATCTTATTAAAAATGGGAGCGTATGGATTAGTTCGAATCAATATGGAATTATTTCCTCATGCTCATTCTATATTTTCTCCTTGGTTGATGATAGTAGGTGCAATGCAAATAATCTATGCAGCTTCAATATCTCTGGGTCAGCGGAATTTAAAAAAAAGAATAGCTTATTCCTCTGTATCACATATGGGTTTCATAATTATAGGAATTGGTTCTATCACTGATATGGGGCTCAACGGAGCCCTTTTACAAATAATCTCTCATGGATTTATTGGTGCGGCACTCTTTTTCTTGGCCGGAACTACTTATGATAGAATACGTCTTGTGTATCTTGACGAAATGGGTGGAATAGCTATCCCAATGCCAAAAATATTCACGATGTTCAGTAGCTTTTCGATGGCCTCCCTTGCATTACCAGGTATGAGTGGTTTTATTGCCGAATTAATAGTATTTTTTGGACTACTTACTAGTCCAAAATATTTTTTAATGACAAAACTACTAATTACTTTTGTAATGGCAATTGGAATCATATTAACTCCTATTTATTTATTATCTATGTTACGCCAGATGTTCTATGGATACAAGATATTTAATGTACCAACCTATTATTTTTTTGATTCTGGACCGCGAGAGTTATTTATTTTGATCTCTATTTTTTTACCCGTACTAGGTATTGGTATGTATCCTGATTTTGTTCTTTCACTATCAGTTGAAAAGGTTGAAGTTATTCTATCTAATTCTTTTTATGGATAGTTGTGATGAATAAAAAAGAAAAAAAAAAATATTATTTTTTTATGTTCGTTGTACAATGAAAAAAAGAGGTTTTTTTTTCTTCTCTTAGGTTAAGTAAAAAAAATCAATTTGAACAGGTGAGAACCTTGTGAATCACTACACTATTAAATTCACAGGGTTCTCACCTGTTCAAATTGATTTTTTTATCTGATATGTGTTGTCCGCTTTTCTATTCCTATTCATCATAACCCCTTAAAATTAATTGTGTTTAATTCAATTATATGTTAATGTAAATAAACCATAACTATGTAGTCCTATTCCTAATAGATTTATCCCAAAATAGCATATCCAAATTATAAGAAATCCAATAGACGCCACAATTGCTGAATTGGTACCCTGCAATTTTATATTTGTTCGAGTATGTAAATAAATCGCGAATACGATCCAAGTAATAAAAGCCCAAGTTTCTTTTGGATCCCAACTCCAATAAGATCCCCATGCTTCGTTAGCCCATACTGCTCCAGAAAGAATTCCTATGGTTAAAAAGATAAATCCTAGACTAATAACCCGATAACTCCAATAATCCAATTGTTGAATCAATTGGGACCTGTAATAATTAAAAAGAGAAGGATTTTTGAAAATAGTACTTCGTTCGTTCATGTATTCAATTTCACCAAAGAAAAGGGAACCGTTGAAATTTAAAAAACGATTACTCGTAGAAAAAAACTTTTTATTTTTTCTAACTGTAATAACTATAAGTGATACTGATAATAATGATCCACATAAAAGGGCAGCGTAGCCTAATATCATCGTACTTACGTGCATTATTAACCACTCAGATTGAAGAGATGGTACTAATACTGTGGATTTGTGTATTTCAGTTAAAAGACCTGAAGTAGCAAAGCCTTGGGTAAAAATAGCACTTGGGCCAATTATTGTGCTTATAATATTTTTATTTTTTTTGAAATACGGAACTATCTGAATAAGGGAAAAACTCCAGGAAAGGAAAATTAATGATTCATATAAATCACTTAGTGGAAAATGTTCCGAATAAATCCAACGAGTAACTAATAATCCTGTTATAGAGAACAAATTCATTATCATGCCCTTTTCAGATGAATCATATAATTTTACGATTTCATCGACTAAAAAAGTTATCAAATGAATTATAAGTACAATTGAAACGAGCGAAAAAGAAATATGAGTTAATATATGCTCTAAGGTTGAAAATATCATAAGATTATAGGAGTCCTTTAATTATAAAATCCATATGTAGGGTTGGATTCAGTATAGGATCTATTTACTTTTTTTAGGAGATGACATGCCGCCACTCGGACTCGAACCGAGATGCTCTAGCACTGCTTCCTAAGAGCAGCGTGTCTACCAATTTCACCATAGCGGCTTATCTTGAACTCATAATAGTCTATGTATAAGCAATCGTCTAGATTTAAGAATTCGATTGGTTGCAATATTTTTTAGGAAAGATTCAAATTGATGAATAAAAATTTCTTCAACATAGGTATTTGAAGGTTCATTATTTTAGTTTAGAGTCTTCATTTTGATTTCGTGCATCTTATTTTATACTCTCGTCAACTTGAATTCTTGCAAAATTAAAAAATCCTACTATCAATTCAATTAAGGGAGATTTTTGTTTTAATGAACTATTTCAAAATTTAGTTGCTCTCAAAAATCGAAAACAAAAAATGCAGTTTATCAATGAATATTAATAAAAACAAATCCATTTTGAATCATTCACAATTGACACATTATTTATCCAGAATAATTTCAATAAATATTTTTGAATGGATTCATCACAAGAGATATTAGGACGGTTTATATAGGAATTTCGAGGAAATCAAAAATTAAGAAAGTTACACAAAAGGGTTTAGAATTTTAGTTTCCATATATTTTAGTAACGAAAGATATTCGCTCTTCTATAGATATAGAGAAAGTTAATATCTAGAAAAAATAAAAACTTATATTATTGGAATAAATTGGTTGATGGGGAAGATAATACTCCCCACCTTGAAAATGAAAAGATATACTAAAAAAATCGAGTATCTTGTGTTTTTTTGTTAATAAAAAGAAAGTTATTCCTTTTTTTCGAATTTGTTAAAAGAGTTTTTTATATATTCTAGATTCTCAAAGCGGCGAGAATTCCATTTTATATTGATTAACTCCGATAGGGAATGGAAATCGAGAATTTTATTTTTGAAATGAAATCAGTCAATTTTTCGAGTCAGCCCGATTCAGATTATTTCAACGTTTTACTATTACTATTTATTTTATTTGTTTGTCGCACAAAAAAACTTTTTGAATTCCCGGTAGAAAGAGATTTCCCTAAGGAAAACGCTTTTAACGATGCACAATACCCATTCCTTTTCCAAACATTTTTTCGAATACGCTTTTTTGATACAGAAGTACGCTTTTTTGGAACTGCCATTGAAATTAAAATTAAGAGATTACTCGTTGGTATAGCTGGATGTGAAAGACATCTATT